CAAATAAAAAAGCAACTTTGGGATTGCTGAATCACAGACAAATCACAGACAAAAAAATATAATAAAATAAATATATAAAGCAACGGAGCCATCATAGTATTTTTGAATTCCTCCGAAAGGAAGGGTGGTAAGTTGATCATTTACCGATCGGGGTCTGATCGATCCTATTTTTTCTTTATTTGATGTAAGGTAAGGGTCAATTTTATTGTAGAGCCGTATGCAATGCATAATGCCCGTACGGTTGTTCGATTATATCTTTTTTTCTTGTTATTCTTTTATCTTTCTTTTATCTTCCCCTCATCATGCGAAATAAAGAAACCTTTTATTTTCTTATATCTTCAGGGTAATGATCCATCAACCTGCTGGTTCTTTTTCTGAAGTAGCAACGGGAGAATTCATCCTGGAAGTGGGAGAACTGCTGAAACTACGTGAAACCCTGACAAGGGTTTATGTACAAAGAACGGGCAAACCCCTATGGGTTGTCTCCGAAGACATGGAAAGAGATGTTTTTATGTCAGCAACAGAGGCCCAAGCTTATGGAATTGTTGATCTTGTAGCGGTTGAATGACAATAGCCTGGATTTCGCATCAATTCGTGATTTGAAATTACCCCTGCCGAGTTTCATATTAATATTCTATGACTTTTATTTAGTATTCTATTCAATAAAGGGAATTCATAATCATGCGGTTAGGATCAATCTAAACCAGTCCATTATGTATATGATTCAACATGCCAACGATTAAACAACTTATTAGAAATACAAGACAGCCAATTAGAAATGTCACAAAATCCCCCGCGCTTCGGGGATGCCCTCAGCGTAGAGGAACATGCACTAGGGTGTATGTGCGACTCGTTCAGATCATGAACTAGAACAAAGGAAAGAGAGCAATGTTCGAATATCAATGATCAAATAGGATAGAACGGAAAACGAACTACATTTCCTATCTAAAAATAAGAAAATGGAGCATATCCCTTTTATTGTGTATGAAATTTATGGTTTATATTGGTGTAAATCCACTCACCTCAATTCAAGATGAGAAGCAATTCTCCATTGGTAGCAAATGGTTATCCATTAAGCGGAGGAAATCTTAGTTAATATAGACCCCTCTTGCAAGAACGGACTAACAGGGTCAGCTACCCCGCCAACCTTCATAATTAAATACCGTTACTGTATAGGTAGAGCTCGTTGTGAAAGACCTATTACTGGATAATTCATGGGTAGAGCCGAAGAATGTGAACTATACAAGTTAGCAATAACATTGATTAAATGAAGTTAAAGGCTCCGGTGTATAGAGAAGACCTCACCGTTTAAGAAGTAACCATAGAAACGATGGAATCCACTATTTCTTTATCATTGCTATTTTTTTTATTTTTAATACCTAGTATAGTACAATTTCGTATTTCGAGGTGAAACGCCTATAAAAAAGAAAAAATCGTGGTTGGGAAGGTTATAGTAGCCAAAGCCGTTGGAATTTTTAGTTTATACATTGGAAAAATCCGTTTTGTTATTAATATACTAGGAAGGGGGCAAAAGAATAACTGAAAGAAAGGAAATCTATTAGTTATTCGTGAAAGTTTCATTTATTCAATGACCAGAATTAGACGGGGATATATCGCTCGGAGACGTAGAACAAAAATTCGTTTATTTGCATCAAGCTTTCGGGGGGCTCATTCAAGACTTACTCGAACTATTACTCAACAAAAAATAAGAGCTTTGGTTTCGGCTCATCGGGATAGGGATAAACAAAAAATAAATTTTCGTCGTTTGTGGATCACTCGAATAAATGCAGCAATTCGTGAAAGGGGGGTATGCTATAGTTATAGTAGATTAATAAAAGGTCTGTACAAGAGACAGTTGCTTCTTAATCGTAAAATACTTGCACAAATAGCTATATCAAATAGGAATTGTCTTTATATGATTTCCAATGAGATCATAAAAGAAGTAGGTTGGAAGGAATCCACCGGTTAAACGGAGTTGCCCGGAGAATGAACTCCGGGAAGGTCGAATAAAAATGAATAGAATATGATAAAATATGAGAAAGTAGTCAAAATAAATATGAATCAACAAGTTCAATAAAAAAATTTCTTCTTCCCAGATTATTATTTGTTTTCTTATGACACGAGAATTCAATCCGGATTCTTGGATTTTTCCAACAAAATATCAATCCCCGTTTGAGTTCGGATGGGAATTCGAATTCAAGTGAAGAAAGAGTAAACCTATCTTTTTCTGGCTCTAAGACTAGGAGTTCTAGTGGTCGACTCGGTTCTTTCAAATTGTTTCTCATTATTAAGAAAAGGTAACAAAGATAAAATACGAGCTTGTTTTATAGCAATAGTAATTAATCGTTGTTGTTTCAAGGTCAATCTATTCACTCGTCTAGATAATATTTTTCCCTGTTCACTAATAAATCGACTAATTAAACTCATGTTTTTATAATCAATTCGATCCCCCGATTGGATCGGGGGCAAACGCCTACGAAAAGATCGCTTGGATTTAAGA